ATTAGATATGATTTTTTCTCTTTTCCTGTCCATGATCAAAGAGTTAGCGACACGCTTTTGTTTTTGTATACCGAATCTCAATCAATTTAGGAAGTGAAAATCATGACATGATTCTGCCTAAAAACTTCAACCTGACCCAACCAAGTCTAATCCTAAGTCACATGGGTCTAGGACGTATTCTTTTCTTGGTCTTGGGTCTTGTATTTGTATTGTAGAAGCCCCCTGCCCTGACTAATCACTAATCGTTTATTTTTTGGCAGAACAAGAGCAACCTTATTGATTGATTCAGAGATAATAGAGAGATAATGAATTGGTCCTAAATTAAATGGATTAACGTTTCTTCTTCCATATTCTATGAGTTGAGTGGGTTTGGGGGTTTGATTTGGTCTGTCGAATCATTCGATAATGCGTGATTCTTTCTATTCGAAAATGGTATGTAAATCTTTTATGATTCCGTCGATTATACTACTCCACTTTTTGCTATGTTTCATTGTCTAGTGCTGTAAAACCTTTTCTTGTAGCAGAATCTAACCCACTGCTTGGTCTTATCATTATATTATTAAGTGTTATTGCCGTACCAAAACAAACAAGTATTTTGGTTCATTCCAAATCGTAATCTAGTTTAGTACTAGAGATTGATCCGAAATAGAATGAAATGAGTCTTTCATTCTAACTCCACTGAAATAACTCCATTCTTCTTATTTATTTCTGAGAAGGTGGGGGTTCAAAGTTTCCATATAGAAAGATATAAGTTGTTATATGTCACCTCTCAATTCAACGGATTGAATCAAAATCAAATTAATTAAGAAAAATAGAAATGAAATTTAGGACACGGAAAGGATAAAAAAGCGTTCGATGCATTAGATTATGTATTCATATTCGTATCAAATCAATAGAAGCAATGATCCTCTACCCAGATTTTAATGAAAAAGGAATACTTCGATTCGAATAAATAGAATATGTTATAAATAGAATATGTTAGAAATCCCTAGACAATTTACTTCATATGACTATTGAAAAATTTCAGTTTTAAAAAATGGAATTATTCGAAATTGTATTTCATTATATTATTTATTCCATTATAAATTCTAATTTATTTTATTTCATTATTATTATATTCCATCTTTCATTCTATCTTTCATTATTATTATTATATACTATGAAGATAGTATTCTAATGAATATAGTATTCATAGTATTTAATTATAGGATATTTACTTTTCTTTACTATTTCTTTTTTTTTTTACTATTTCTTATTTTTTTTATTATTTCATATTTTTTTCATATTTTATTATTATTAATATTTTATATTTTATTATTTTATATTTTATTATTATTATATATATTATTATTTATATTATAGATTATAATATAATGGATTATAGGATATTTTTATAGGATATTGATAATAGGTTATAGTTATAGAAATAGAATATTTTAGTATTTTATTACCTTTTTATAGAGGATAGAAAACTCAAGACAAAGTGAGAGAGTTTTGTTTGTGTAAGAGCACCCTACGTTTACACCATATCTAAATAGAATCGAAATCCAAAATGTAAGTGGGGTTCTATTAGATGAATCTTTAAACAAGACATGCCCCACAGCAAACAAACTCTAAGCTATGTGGTTTGATTTGATCAAAATCAATTCTTGTTTCGTCTAAGATAAGAAGATAAGAAGCTCTGGATGAATTGACAATTCCGATTCGAATCGAATAATTCAGCCTATTCCACATTACTAGGAGTACATTTATGTTTCTGCTTCACGAATATGATATTTTCTGGGCATTTCTAATAATATCAAGCGTTATTCCTATCTTGGCATTTGTAATTTCCGGAGTTTTAGCCCCGGTTAGTGAAGGACCAGAGAAGCTCTCTAGTTATGAATCGGGTATGGAACCCATGGGGAATGCTTGGTTACAATTCCGAATCCGCTATTACATGTTTGCTCTAGTTTTTGTTGTTTTTGATGTTGAAACGGTCTTTCTTTATCCATGGGCAATGAGTTTCGATGTATTGGGTGTATCCGTATTTATCGAAGCTTTCATTTTCGTGCTTATCCCAATTGTTGGTTCAGTTTATGCATGGCGAAAAGGAGCATTGGAATGGTCTTAACTGAATATTCAGACAATCAAAATAAAAAGGAAGGAAAAGATTACATTGAGACAGTTATGGATTTGATTGAGTTTCCCTTACTTGACAAAACAACTACCAATTCAGTTATTTCAACTACATTGAATGATCTTTCGAATTGGTCAAGACTTTCCAGTTTATGGCCGCTTCTATATGGTACCAGTTGCTGTTTTATTGAATTTGCTTCATTAATAGGCTCGCGATTCGACTTTGATCGTTATGGATTGGTACCAAGATCGAGTCCTAGGCAAGCGGATCTCATTTTAACAGCCGGCACAGTCACAATGAAAATGGCTCCTTCCTTAGTAAGACTATATGAGCAAATGCCTGAGCCAAAATATGTCATTGCTATGGGAGCTTGTACTATTA